CGTTCCGGGTGGTATCAAGATACCGCTGTGCCAGGATATCTTTTCTGTCTCTCCAGGAAAATAGATATCCCCCGAAAATATTTTGAGTTCAATCTTTTTTTTTTTTTTCTCCACTCGGACCAATCCGCTTACTCGGCTTCTTATATTGAAAGTAATTCGCGTATCTACTCCAATGATACTATTGTTCCGTACCATTATGGAAGAAGCTCCGGGTAAGATATGCACTTCCTCGGGAATGAAAAAAAATCGATCTATTTTCATTTTGTATTTTGGCCGAAATTCTTTTGTTCTTCGATACTCAATCAAATCCTCTTTTTTGACGATAGAATCCACCTCTATAGTCCCATATTTAGTAATTCCCGAACTCTTTCTTCTATATCGAGGATCGTCGAAATAAGCAAGAATACTATTTATACGGAAAAGACCATTTATGGGTATTTCAATCGAGATACCTGAACGGGGTATTAGTTCTTTTTCTTGTTCTTGATTCGATTGTAATGGAATGATGAATCTATTTCTTCGTCTCTTTGCCAATAAATCAGAATTCTCGTCAAGAATAGCGGGGTATATAAAATTACAATGACCCTTACATATGATTCGATCAGGTACTGAATAATCAAGAACCCCCCCCTCCTTTTTACCAGAAGGATCCGACCTAAACAATTTATGTCTCGCTTGATCATCAGTCACTGAAAGGTTAGAAATATATTTTCGTTCGACAGAAAGAGAATGAATATTTATTTGATCTTGATCCTTGTGGAGCGAAAAAGGGACTATACTGGATCTGTGCGGAACTCCTGATAATATCCACAAATGGCTTGTTTTTGGTAAGAGATGAACATTACCATATGTATATTCGGGTGCATGGTACACAGCGGTACTCCAGTGCATTTCTCCCTCTGAGTCAGAATAAATATGTTTTCGGACCCTCTCTTTAAAATTCAAGATGGATGCTTCGGCGCGAATCTCGGCAATGACTTGTTCTGATTCTACATATTGATTATTTTTAACTAAAATCAAACTTTTTGGTGGAATATTCACATTATGTAGAATATCTTGACCCTCAATAGTTACATATAGGTCTATATAACATAGAAAAGCTGGATAGCCGTGACGTGTACGTGTGGGATGAACCAAATGTTCATTGAATTTTATTTTTCCATTATCAGGAGCTCGTACATGTTCCGCCGTACCGCCTGTAAATACTCCACCGGTATGAAAAGTTCTTAATGTTAGTTGAGTCCCGGGTTCCCCAATAGATTGACCCGCAACAATACCTACCGCTTCTCCCAATTCGACCAGGTCGCCATGAGTGGGACTACGGCCATAACATAATCGACAGATCCAAGATGTACTCCTGCAAGTAAAGGGAGTTCTAATAGATATTGATTTTGCTCTAAAGGTTATGAATCGATTAACAAGTCCAATCCCAATATCTTGATTTCGAATGGCAACGCATCGTGAACCCATATATATATTGTCCGCTAATACACGACCAATTAATGTTTGGATAAAAATTCTTTCTGTTATCATCCCATTTTGAAGACTCACAGAAATACCTCGGATGGTGCCACAATCTGTTCTACGTACAACAATGTGTTGAACTACTTCAACAAGTCTGCGCGTGAGGTATCCAGCATCTGATGTTCGTACAGCAGTATCCACAACTCCTTTGCGAGCTCCGTAGCAGGAAATAATATATTCCGTTAAAGAGAGTCCTTCGCGTAAATTGCTTTGAATGGGTAAATCAATCATTTGTCCTTGAGGATCCGACATTAATCCTCTCATACCTACTAATTGATGGACCTGAGATGCATTTCCTCTAGCTCCCGAAAAAGACATTATATGGACTGGGTTAGAAGGATCAGTCATCCTAAAATTAGGATTCATTTGTTGTCGTAAATATTCACTTGTAGCATACCAGATCTCAATGGATTGACGTAATTTTTCTACCGCGTGTACATTCCCATAATGATGGTGTTTTTCCAAAATTAAACTTTGTTGTTCCGCATCTTGTACTAGCCACCCCTTGGAAGGTATTGTTAAAAGATCATCAATTCCTAATGAAATGGATGTAGTAGTGGCTTGCTGGAAACCCAGAGTCTTTACTTGATCCAGGACATGTGATGTATATGCCATTCCAAAGTGATCTATTAATCTGCGAATAAGTCGTTTCATGGCAGTTCCATCTATCGCTTTATTGTGAAAGACTAGATCGGCCCGTTCTGCCATAAGTACCTCGCTATTCAGTTGAGTAGGATTCGACAATGGATTTGAGTCAGTGATTCGAAGACTGCCTTTCCTCGATCTTGATTAGCGGAGAAATTCACGAATTAGAATACTAGTTGAGACGGGGAGACCCGAATCGAATTATCGCGGGTATCATAGAATTTTTTAGCTTAGGTACTATATGAGCAAGCCCGGCAAAACCCTTGTACGGCTTCTTCTATCTCTCGATAAAAAGAAATATGACCAACAGTGGTTCGAATGTCTATACAAA